GCCCAATATCATCATACTTACGTGCATTATTAACCACTCGGATTGAAGAGCGGGTACTAATATTGCGGATTGATGTATTTCAGTTAAAAGACCCGAAGTAGCAAAGCCTTGGGTAAAAATAACACCTGACGTAGTTATTGTGCTTAAATGGCTTTTATTTTTTTTTAAATATGGAACTATATGAATAACTGATAAACTCCATGAAAGAAAGATTAATGATTCATATAAATCACTTAGTGGGAAATGCCCTGAATAAATCCAACGAGTGACTAATAATACGGTTATACATAAAAAAGTAGCTATCATTCCCCTTTCTGACGAATCATTTAGTTTTATGATTTCATCGATTAATAAAGTTATCAAATGAATTGTAATTACAATGGAAACGATCGAAAAGGAAATATGAGTTAATATATGCTCTAAAGTTGAAAATATCATAAATTTTTTAAAAAGGAGGAATCCTTAAATATAAATCAGGAATTGAATTCATTTTAAGAATCTATTGTATCTCTTTTCGAAAAAGGTCTGCCGCCACTCGGACTCGAACCGAGATGCTCTAGCACTGCTTCCTAAGAGCAGCGTGTCTACCGATTTCACCATAGCGGCTTGTTCGAATTCATAATAGCCTATTCATAGTCAATCGTCGAGATTTAAGGAGTCAACTCAATGAAATATTTTTAGTAAAGATTAAAACGGATGAATAAAACTTTGTTCAAATAGGAATTTTAAGGTTCATTATTTTGGGGTCTGGGTTTTATTTACCTTAGTGCTTTGGTGTAGTTTATGCTCTTCTATAATTTAATAGGATCGAGCTCTTGAAACTAGAAAGTTCGACCCTCTAGTTATTAGTTATTGATAGAACTAAAAAAGATTTCTTTTTTTTTCATAAAAATTTTCTCATTTATATTATTTCCTAAAAGTGAAAAAATGGATTTTATTAATGAACACAAAATATACCCCTTTTTATTACTCAAAACTGACACATTATTCGGACAAAAAATTCCAGGCTTTTGTCGGTTGGGTTGAAAGAGACAGATATATGGGAAATTAATATATTAATTAGATTAATTCAGAGAAATAAGAAGTCAGAAAGTTACACAAAAAGTTTTCAAAATAAATGAATAAATTAGTTCCAACGATGTATTAATTTTAACTAAAGATCCTTTAGTTACCCTTCTTTATATCTTTATATATATATTTATATTACTTTTAGTTACCCTTCTTTATATATATATATTTATATATATTATATATATAAAAACTTCGGTTGTTGTAATTGTGACAAATAGGTTGATGGGGAAAAAAGACTCCCCACTCCCCACCCACCAACCCCCTAAAACAAGAAAATATAATAAAACAGGGCTCAAACCTTGTATCTTGTCTTTATTCTTTTTTCAAAAGTTTTTTATAATTTACTAACCACCCCCTAAACCGAAGAATTCTTATTATATATATCCTATCAGCGAAGCGAGTTATAGTTCATATTGATTAGCCACAAACAACAGGTTTTTAAATTTCCTATTAAGAATGAAATGGGCCTATTTTTTGATTCAGATTATTCCAATGTTTTATTTTATGACTTATTTGTTTGTCGCACAAAAAAACTTTTTGAGTTTCCGGTAGAAAGGGATTTCCCTAATGACAACGCTTTTAAGGCTGCCCAATATCCTTTCCCTTTCCAAATATTTTTACGAATACGCTTTTTTGATATAGAAGTACGTTTTTTTGGAACTGCCATTTAAAAATTAAGAGGTTACTCGTTGTTATAGTTGGATGTGAAAGACATCTATTGGTCAAAAAGAATCTATTCATTATCTAGTTATTCTCTAGATAATATTATATTATCTTCAGAAAACAAAAAAAAATATAGATAAAAGATATGCGAAAATCGTACAAAATCTTACTATAAAAATAGCATTTAATTTTTTTTTAAACAAAAAGTTTTTCTATATACATAGAATATTCGTAAGAAAGACTCGTTTTATTGATTCGTATCTTTATCTTTATTTGTTGTTCTTTATGATTCACATCTATTTCTATAGAATCTGCTGTTGTACTATAGAAATATAATTTGGTGAGACAAAGAATCTAAAAAAGACCTTCCTTTTTGAGCTCTGTCCATTTTTTTTTCTACATTTCATTTATACAAAATAAAAAACACCGAAGGATTTTAGAACCCTTTAAGAACCCATTGCCTTATGAAAACTTTAATTTTTTCTATTAATTGGTCAAACTTGAGGAAAGAATACTCCCAAATTCCATTTTTAAATTAGAATCAAACTAATCATTAAAGTAATTAATCTGTTAAAAGATACATGGTTTGGTAAAAGAAATCTTAGTGATTTTTTTTATTAATTTTATTTTTTTATTAATTTTATTTTACCCCCTTTTGATAAATAGAAAAATAAATCTTATATAAATATAAAATGTTAGATATTATAGCGTTTCCTATAAATGTTTTTTATTGAAATGGAAAATAATCAATCAATTTCATAATGAAACTAGTTAATGATTTGGAACAAACTAACTAAAAAGCGAGATTAGTACAAATTTTTTAACTTAGTGAATCCTATGATTCATATCGATTCATATCGATTCATATCAGAATCAAGTACTTTTTTTATTGTAATTTTTTATCCTTACTTTATGAATATAAAGTCATCTAATAATTATGAATATAAAGTCATCTAATAATAATGAAAATTTCCATTTTCGTTATTTTAAGAAAATCTTAGTTAATATCGCTTTTTAGGAACAAGTTGGTCATATCATTTGACCAATTGTAACTTCTTTATTTTAATATTTGAAGTATTTTGGAAAGACTCAGAATAAGTAAGAATATATAAAATTCGAAAATTATCTTTAAGTTAGTACATCTCTTGATTTTTTTTTATTGACCCCTTTTGTTTTGAAATTGAAAGGGGGTAGGATCCGGTAAATCGGAAACAATTAATTAAGAATAAAAAAGTTTTTTATGGAACAGACATATCAATATGCGTGGATAATACCTTTACTTCCACTTCCAGTTCCTATGTTAATAGGAGCGGGACTTCTTCTTTTTCCGTCGTCAACAAAAAGTCTTCGCCGTATGTGGGCTTTTCAAAGTGTTTTTTTGTTAAGTATAGTCATGATTTTTTCGATCAATCTGTCTATTCAGCAAATAAATGGCAGTTCTATCTATCAATATGTGTGGTCTTGGATCATCAATAATGATTTTTCTTTAGAATTAGGTTACTTGATCGACCCACTTACTTCTATTATGTCAATATTAATCACTACTATTGGAATTATGGTTCTTATTTATAGTGATAATTATATGTCTTATGATCAAGGATATTTGAGATTTTTCGCTTATATGAGTTTTTTCAGTACTTCTATGTTAGGATTAGTTACTAGTTCTAATTTGATACAAATTTATATTTTTTGGGAATTGGTCGGAATGTGTTCATATCTATTAATAGGGTTTTGGTTCACACGGCCTGTTGCGGCAAATGCTTGCCAAAAGGCGTTTGTAACTAATCGTGTTGGGGATTTTGGTTTATTATTAGGAATTTTAGGTTTTTATTGGATAACAGGGAGTTTCGAATTTCGAGATATATTCAAAATATTCAATAACTTGATTTCTAATAATCATAATGAAGTCAATTTTTTATTTGTTACTTTGTGTGCCGTTCTATTATTTGCCGGCGCGGTTGCTAAATCTGCACAATTTCCCCTTCATGTATGGTTACCGGATGCCATGGAGGGGCCTACTCCTATTTCGGCTCTTATACATGCTGCTACTATGGTAGCCGCGGGCATTTTTCTTGTAGCTCGGCTTTTTCCTCTTTTCATAGTCATCCCTCACATAATGAATTTCATCTCTTTGGTAGGAGTAATAACAATACTATTCGGAGCTACTTTTGCCCTTGCTCAAAAAGACATTAAGAGAGGTTTAGCCTATTCCACAATGTCTCAATTGGGTTATATGATGTTAGCTCTAGGTATGGGGTCTTATCGAAGTGCTTTATTTCATTTGATTACTCATGCTTATTCGAAAGCATTATTGTTTTTAGGATCTGGATCCGTTATTCATTCAATGGAAACTCTTGTTGGATATTCTCCAAATAAAAGTCAGAATATGGTTTTTATGGGGGGTTTAACAAAGCATGTCCCAATTACCAAAATTGCTTTTTTATTAGGTACACTTTCTCTTTGTGGTATTCCGCCTCTTGCTTGTTTTTGGTCCAAAGATGAAATTCTTAACGATACTTGGTTGTATTCACCAATTTTCGCAATAATAGCTTGGTTTACAGCGGGATTAACCGCATTTTATATGTTTCGAATCTATTTACTTACTTTTGAAGGACATTTAAACGTTCATTTTAAAAATTATAGTGGCAAAAAAAATACCCCCTTCTATTCAATATCTCTATGGGGTAAAGAAGATTCGAAAATAATTAACAAAAATTTTCGTTTATTAACGTTATTAACAATGAAAAATCATGAGATTGCTTCTTTTTTTTCAAAAAAAACGTATCGAATTGATCAGAATGCAAGAAGCATCACACAACCTTTTATTACTATTACCCGTTTTGGAAATAAGAAGTTTTTTTCGTATCCTTATGAATCAGATAATACTATGTTATTTCCTATACTTGTATTGGTTCTATTTACGTTGTTCGTTGGATCCCTAGGAATTCCTTTCAATCAAGAAGGAGCGTATTTGGACATATTATCAAAATGGTTAACTCCGTCTATAAACCTTTTACATAAAAATTTAAATAATTCAATAGATTGGTATGAATTTTTGAAAGATGCTCTTTCTTCAGTTAGTATAGCTCTTTTTGGAATATTTATAGCCTTCTTTTTATATAAACCTGTTTATTCATCTTTGCAAAATTGGGACTTAATAAACTATTTTGTTAAAACTGGTCCTAAAAGAATTCTTTTGGACAAAATAATAAATGGTATATATGATTGGTCATATAATCGTGGTTACATAGATGCTTTTTATGCAA